TACATGGACCCCTTCCTTTCTGTTGTTGCCAGCGCTTTCCCGGGCCGAGCCGGAATTTATTTTTTTTAAGGGCAGGCAAAGCCCGAAGGCTGCTATCCCAATAGGCCCGCGGGCGGAACGAGGAGAGGCCCCGGCAATCATACTACCGCGGTCGCAAAAGCGTGTTCCCTTCAGAGAGCACCGTAGGCCATCCTCGTTTTCGATGAAAAACAATAAAAATATCTATCTCCGAAAGCGTTTTCCTTCCCGTCCCTTTAATGGTTGGGGAAAGCATTCCCTTATCTGAACTTGGCGGGCATTCGGCCTTATTAAAATTAAAATAGGGCAGTTTGAACATACATGGGCTCAAACATGATTTGAAGGTCCCCATGCGTTCAATACAAAATCTGGGAAACAAAGTGCGTTCCCTTTCGGCAAGTAGGTAAAGTAGGCATACGAACCACTTTTGCTTTGCCTTAGACTCTATTGGAACAGGGGCGGAATGGAGAAAGGAAAGGGACAAGGGCGGTCTTGCTTGGCGCGAAGGCTGCTGGTTCGGGGGGGTACTAAAGGTCCTCGGACTTCCAGGCGGTTTTTCTTTTGGGCAGCTGTTCACCGTTGGATCTCGCCAATACAGCCCCCTATAGTTTTAGTTACCGAGATATCTTTTTTTTCATTGTTCCCAGGGATTTTTTGGGTAATCCGCTCCCATGCTGCAAACAGTCAAATCTGAACTAAACCTTGTTGCTCTTCTTTCTTTCCTCGCGGGCAGGAAGCACACCAGCAGCGTGCGTTGCGTGATTATATTGTGTTTTTTGCACTTGACTGGGTGGACAGTTGACCGGAAGATAACTTCGATTCGCCCGGCCAGCAGGCGGGCGGCGTGCTTATCTTGTGTGACAACACTACAGAGCGAGTGGCTCTTCTAGGCGGGCAGCTGTGTGACAACACTCCAGAGAAAGCGGCGCTTTCGTGTAACATGCTATGGTCTCAACGCCCTTACGAGGTAGTGATGAGTTTCACGCGCTCTAAGCCCGGCCCGCGCGCGGTTAGGAAGATTGGCCGCAATCTGAGCGGTACCACCCACCCTACCCTACCACCTATAGGCGGCCGTCCGTCCTACAGCCGCCCGAAAAGGAACTGCAGTGATCTTGAATAGGAATCCTACAGCGATAGATAGAATCCCCATAAAAATACCACTAGATCGAGCACCAGTGATTTCATATCCGGTCAAAATTTTGGCTAATTGATCGAAGTGGGTAGCTCCAGTAGACCCATAGATCATGGAACAAATAGGGTGGGTAGGCCCAACCACCACACTACACGTATAGACGCGAACCCCCCTCGTTACCGTACGTGCGACTCTCACCGCATACGGCTCGCACAAAGACTCCTAAATCCATCCCGAGCCTTTTCTTCACCTTCGGTGCCTTTGGCGCCTCGATCAAACTTGCGTTCCCGGCCTTCGCCTATCGTATGTATCGACTTGGCTTCATCTAGAGCCAAGGGGGCATTCTGGCGGGCGCGTACGTGTAGGAAGGCCGACCACTACATAAGCTAAATACGAGTACAAGCCAAGCCGGAAGCGACTCGCTTCTATTCTCGTCTCGTTGGGATTGAATATAGATGGGGAATCTATAGATCGAAGTAGTTCCCCAACCTCTCTAACTAACATACGATACAATTTAACTTCACGGCACGGCCAAAAAAAAGAAAGAGCGTCGCTCGGCCTACGCTGGCGAATGCCTCCTTTCTCTTCTCTGAAGTCTACAATGGGAGAGGCAGGATTCGAACCTACGTAGAAAAACTTCAACAGATTTACAGTCTGTCGCTTTTGACCACTCGGCCACTCTCCCCTTCCCGGGCCTCGGCCCCCCTCAATGGGTTCTAAGAGGGCCCTGAATCAATCAAAAAGCTTATTGATTTGATTGAAGGGAATTAATACTATTTATTAGCTTAGCTAGCGTTCCGGGGGAATCTAGTCATTTAGTCAGTTCATAACAATCTCTGTAAAGCAAGGGGCAAAGCTTCGTAGACAGCTTCCCCCCTTCGTCGCTTCTGGCGAAGCTGCGAGCCTACCCTTCTCGAGTCTACTTAAATAGCTTACGCTTACCAAGCTTAGTCTACTAAAATAGGGCTACAGCAAGCAAGCTTCCCCCTTTTGTTTGTTGTGGGTCGCGCCTCACCGCAGGCACTTAAGGAAATAAGTGGAGATCTTGCTTCCCCCTTCTTAATTACCAAGAACTTCGTTGCGCGAAGAAGAATTCTACCATCCCACCACTCTGAGCCTAAAGAGAAGAGAGTTCGGTCTACAAGAAGCTGGCAGAGCTTTAGCCATTGGACTACATCCATCCAATCTCTAAACAGTCACCTTTTTTTGTTCGTTCTTCGGTGGTCCTTCCGGCCAATGAAGAGACTACTCCAGTCTTCCCAGTGGATCCTTCTTCTCCCTAAGAATTGAACGAACCAAGTTCACCTATAAAAAAGTTAGGAATAAAAACCAATAATAAACTTCCCACTTTAGATGTCCCACGATTCCGCGAGTTTAGAAACTAAGGAGGGTCGCTAGGTCATAAAAGTGATAACTAGAAATGCTCCCCAAGTAGGATTTGAACCTACGACCAGTCAGTTAACAGCCGACCGCTCTACCACTGAGCTACTGAGGAACAACGGATTTAAGGAAGCCGACTCTCGTTCCACCCGGGGTTCGTCACGGAGAAAAGGTTACGATAGCCCCGAGAGCCTCCAGGACAAGGGGGCGGCGGTCAACCATCCACTCTCGAGATTCATATTGATCAATCGATCTCCGCGTCCTGACAGTTCGCTAAGTAGACTCACTCTACCGAGGGGCAACAAAGGCTGGAACTATTCCTGCCGGACCTACTTATCATTCTAGGAGTTAGCAGGTATGATAGAGTCCCCTCTCTGTCTGTCTCTCCGAGTTTCTACAACTAAGTAGCACTTCTGCTATTCAATCATAGAATTGATTCCTGAAAAATCCCTTTATTATATTATTAGTAAGCTAGCGCGTCCCCTTCTTTCTCAAAGTCAAGTTTCTCGCTTTCTTTCAGAACCTCTCGATGATTGTTGATTCCACATTGATTTTGTGCGGCCCTCCATCCGTAATTCGCTATCGGAATTTTTTCCGCCGCGAATCTCATGCCATGCTTCTTGTTTCTCCGAATCGGTTACTAATGTCAGTCAATCAAGATTCGCCCTCAAGAAGAGCCTTTACTTTAGGTTAGGCCGGTCTCGTCATTCACGCAATTCCCCCGTCCATCGATCAATCACGCGAGTGCGCATCCAGTCAGCACATAGCGAACGAAAAAAGCATTCATCCCCTCAATAAAAATGTCTATCAATTGATCCGATCCCCGGTCAAAGTATCACCCTTGAGAGGTGCACCATGTTGATAGGAATCGGCAAAGACCTTCTTGTACACATCCTCGAGGGCTGCATTCATGGCAATCATCACTAGTTTCTCCCGAGCGAGGGCATGTTATGGCTTTGTTCTTGGCGTTGTTTAATAGATGTTGAGTCCCCCCGTCCGAGAATCTCCATCTGCTCTAAGTGGGCGAGCTATAATCCTGGTTGGTTGTTCAAAAAACTTTGTCTCTTTACCCTTTGCATCTTCATCTTTTCGAAAGCCCGTACCCATTCTTCTGGATCTTCATTAGTCCTATTTCACGTGCAAAGCCTCTTCAATAAAGACCTCTTTCTCTCTTTCTTTCTTTCTTTCTCCCCCATTTACTATTTTGTTGATTGAAAGAGGATAAGCGCTATCCATTGAGTTTCGGGCGGTTGGTGGCCCCCTCGAGAGCTGCGGGTCCTTGCCGCTGCATGAGTGGTAGCTCACGCTCAAAACTCCTCCGACACGAGTCCTAGTCGTTGCGGTGCGGTCGCTTCGCTTGCGCGATTTTAACTTCTGATTGGTTCCATCCATCCCCGACCCTCGAGTATGAAGGGGTCAGTCAGTCAAGCGGTTCGGGTTCTCGGTCGGTTGCCGTTCGCCTGCCTGCCCCCCATAGTCCATTAGTGGGTAGTAGGGTGGTAAACTTAGAGGGCGCCCGCCTCCTCTTCAGACGTGTCCTCGACAACCTGGCGGCTGTTCGGTCTCCGGGGCAGGAGTGCTTGGTCGCTGGGGTTTGCTTTTCCTCAACCAATTCGGTTGTGTCAGCCCGGTCTAACATTTTGTTATGAGCTGGCTAGACAAAGATGGATTGAAGGTAAGATAGATTTGAGTTCAAGTGGCACAGGACCTTCGATCGACCATAGGGCGTATTCTACCCTTAACCGAATTCATTCTATTGAAGCGTAACGTAAAAAGCTCCTTCTCATGTTGCATTTATTTGGTTTGGAAGTTCCAGAATGTTGTCTGTGGATTTCTAACAAAGGAAAGCGCCCCCTTATGCCATTTGATTAATTAAAGTTCCGCGCTGTTCGCCACTCCCCGAGGCCAAGGACGGGGTCGAACCGTCATTCCAGGATTTGCAGTCCGATACATTTCCATTATGTTACCTAGCCAAACCCGCCACCGCATATGTAGAAAAAGAGGTGGCGGGTTACCAGAGAAGAGGGGACAACTTATTTCTCCCTTGCTCCATTTTCCTTTTCTGATTGAAAGTCGCGTACATAGGCCAGATAGAAGTTTCCTCCAGCAAAGAACAGATAGAAGCTCTTGTAAGCAACCATGCATCGAATTTTGCTTAGTCTTACTAAAAGTAAGTAAATAAGCAACGGCCAGAAGCTTTCTTTATCTCGCTTGCCGTTAGTCCGTCTAGCGCCTTTCGCCCGCATTGGAGCTTGCAATACCGCTCCCCGCGTTTAGTACAACTAAACGAATCAATATTCCTATTCGGATTAGCAAATCCGAACTCGTCCACAGTGACCTATCCCTTACGGGAATCGAACCCGTGTCTTCGACATGAAAAGACGATGTCCTTACCACTGGACGAAAGGGACCAAAAAGCCATTCTTTCTTTCTTTCAGCTCGAAAGTGGTTCTTTTTGTTTTGTTTATCTACGCAATTCAAGATTTAGTTTGTGTTTATGTTGTCGATATAAAGATAAAGAAAGGGAAAGGGAGGCTAAGGCGCCAAAGGCGGTCAGCAGGTTAAGGAAAGCTCAGGTTATGAAATAGCTTAGCCGTTAATTAAATTAATTTAAATTAATTAAGTTAAGTAAGTATAAGTATTAATTAAGTAAGTATTAATCAAAATAAAAGTCAAAATCAAAGAAGGGGAAAAAAGGGGTTTTAGTTCAACGAAAGAGTTGTCTCTGGAGATAATAAGTTACATATCTAGAATGAAATTATTCCCACCAGAAGAAAAGAAGAAGTCGGACTCAACGATTCTTTTTTTTTGTTAAGAGCAGAAATAGATAGAATATATTATGCAGAAATAGATAGAATATATTATCATGGTTATCTATGATAATACCACAATGGAAGAATATAATATATATGGAAATTTTTTTTTAGGATTTGACCAATCCACCGGAGGTTTACATGCCCAGGGCGTTTCTTAACATCTAGTTAGTCCACTCAACTCAGGGTATGGACTGAAACAAGCAAAGGAAAGCACCTTAAAAACGAATGCAGATCCGACTGATGCCAGTTCTTTCACTCGCAACGGACAGTTTACACAGATGCGACAGGAGAGACAACAGGACTGGCAATTACCGTTGCTGTTGACGCTGCGGGAGCTTCCAACTGGAAGTATTTTGTCTTAAATATATTCTGGGGTGAGTTTAATCTGAACTTAAGAAAGTGGGTTTTTTTGGCTTCAAATCGATCTTTTAGCAATCCTCTGCATCTTTGGCAGAGGTAACCAGGTCAACCAGCTGGAGTTTCTGTCCATTCAAAGTACAATCATCCCCTCTTCCTGTAACGAAGGTGCCCTTGTGGAGCACCATTTCATTCATATCTCGACAAGCCCTAGTTGACTATTCTTCTACTTAAATAAATACAATACACGAATTCAGATATGAAAAAATCTTACCCCTTTTGGGATTGGTTTTCGTACTGCCTTGTCCAATCATAGGCATTCTGTCTTGGATAGATAAGGCATCGTGATACCCACTTAGTTACATCATCAATTTCAGATATTGACTGCGAAAGCTTAATGTCGATCAGAAAGAGCATTAAAAGAAGTAATTGTCGGAGCACTCTACCCCCTGAGAGAACAAGCCTATGGGATGATCTTTCCCCAGCTCTCTTTGACCTACTCGAGGAATCTTTCCGGGGGGTCTAAAACAGATAAGTCTGACAAAAGCTCATCTATAGGCGAGACACAGGCAAGGAGCGAAGGAGGAGCTATCACCGGCACCCCTCCTTCTCAGTTTGAGCTGCTAGACTTCTTCTCCTATTCGCGAGAGTTTCACTTGCTTAGGCTTCCTCTTGGCTTTCTTCAGGCGATCCCGACGAAGAGATCTTGGTTTATAGCACCGGAATAGCATACAGATGTATTATAGCTCTTGCCGCTGCTTTGCTTCATCCTCTCCATTTCTAGCCTTTGTAGGTTGAGTTGACCCAGACCAGAAAGGTATATATTTTAGGCACCCCTAGGAAGGGAAAACGGCTTCATTACCGAAAAACATCCGTTTCAACATGTCGAGGTATCATAAGATCTTCAGAAAGGCCATTTCTTGGATAGTAACCTGTTCTGTTCTTTCAGAACCTTCCCCGGAGTCCCTCTTTTTTAGTAGTTGAGAAGAAACCTCTCTTCCGGAGCCTCAAGATGAGTTTGAGTTACAGGGTGATTCACAGGGTTGAGTGAGATACATTACATATGATTTTAAGCAACGAGCGAAAGCAGCTATTCGGCGGAAAGACTTCTCCTCTTCTCCTTTTGCACCGCCCATTTCGTCGTCTACTAAATAATATATATGCTCCTGGAAGGGTAGGAACTCTGGCTACCTTGTACGTAAGACTTTCTTTTTATTCGCGAGAAAAGCATGCCTTAGGGAATAGTTGCATGCGGGAGTATTCCTAATGGAAAACGATATATAGACCTAGGCAGTTAAGTTTCCCTTGTATAGTTGCCCTTTCCGAAGTTAGTGAGCCTAGCTCAACCGTTGGTAGAGGTTCTGAAAGAATCGACTCGCCATTCATTACCTGCTGCTTTTCAATTCTTTCACGAGGGCGGAAAAAGAAGAAGAAGATAGAAGGGATTTATGATGCTTCGGGGATATGGCGTACGGGGCAACACAATGTGGTTGAGGTGTTTTGTTCTTTTTTTTCCTCTCTCTTTGCAAAAACGGGTGGGCAGGAAATTCCATTGTGAATTTGCTGGAACCAAAGGTGTCGACCAACAGGAGAGGCACTAAGCGTAGCGAAGTGGAAGAAAGAGGCTTTCCGCGAGGAAAGATTTTTTTATGGGGGGTATTATTCCTACCTTTGACAATCTTGTACAGCGTCGTGTGGCTTCCTCTAGTTTGTGTTTCAGATGTCATGTTAATACTGAAACGCTTTTTCATGCAATCCGGGAGTGTGTTAATTCTCAACAGGCCTGGCGTTAAAATGGCCTAATTCCACTCATAAAGAATTTGACACATTTATGGAACTCTAGGATAATGTAAAATATTCATAAAATTCTATTAGTGGAAACGACCTCTACTTCGTAGCCTTTGCTTCGCAACCTCACGGAAAGCCTTTTTCAGTCGAGAAAGACTCTTACTCTGGAAAGCGAGTCCCGTCCTCTCTCTTTGTTCGAACCACTTCGTTCCATTCCTTGTCAGCCGAGCCACCTCGTTCCATTCCTTGCCAAACAACTGCGTACCTTTCCCCTCTATCTTAATTTTACGCAAGATGGTTTAAAAAATAGAAAATATAGTCGCTGTGGCCCTCCTCTACTTAGCATTGCATTCGATAAACTTTCTTTCAGAACCTTACTAGATTGCTAAAATTCATACTTATAAATTTACATATTCACCCGCAAACCTTTCTCATAGTTTCTCCATCTATGCTCGGTCTCACACGGTTCATGTAATCGGAATTTTGTTTGGACGGGGTGTGCGTTCCTTGCTTACTCTAAGTGGAGGTCCCCGAGTCGAGGTAACCCAGCGGACGAGGTCCAATGATGCACGCCCCTCTTGCGAAAAGATCTCATGACAACAAAATCCCTAGGCGTCGAAATCCCTCGATCTCGATCAGAGACGAAGCAGCGCAAGGCACCAAAGGTGGGTTTTCATGAGACTCGCCGTAGTATTTACATTCATAGGCTCATACAACTTATTGACATAAGGTAAGGGCTCATGCAACTTATTGACATGCTGGCGTCAGCCGCATGGCGTGATCTTATATAAGACTCGAGATCGGGATGAGAAAGATCTAGTTTTGTAAGTTCTTTTGTACTTTTTCATATTACTGATTACTGATTTCTTTAGGCCCGCGGCTGTTTGCCCTTTGTGTGGGGTTTTTACCGCGTAAACATATCGTTGTCTTGCTCCTGGTTGTGTGGATGTTCTTTGCTGTTTACGTTTATATCCATTTGAATGCTTAATTGTGGAATGAACGGCGGCTTAACAGAAGTAAGGATAGTTTTTAGGACTGAACACGGTTTACAATCCTTAACGTTTCCGGAGAATTCCAATTTTTTCTGATTGTTAGACAGTGTAGCCTATTCACCTCCCTCTAGGCTAGTTCCAGGGCCGTCTTAGTAATTTGGCATCAGAGCGGGTCACTAGATATACTTAGTGAGATCCGTGGGTAGTGCTAGGACGTATCGTGCTTCGGGGTCAGTTTCTCATCCACCGTTTCTTGATGAAGAACTATGCAAGCGAAGAAGAAAGCCTCCCTCTCCCTAACGGTCAAGCAAGCGAACTTCGCAGAGCCTCTAAACTTCAACAGCTCTCGACACGGTTTGAGAATATTAAGATGTCTGAAGATGAAAAATTAGGAGATTTCTATGCTAGGTTGAGTGTCATTGTAAATGGTTGTTGCAACCTAGGCAATCCAATGCCCGAGGATATAATTGTCAAGAATATTTTTAGGTCTCTTCTCATGATGTATTACTCTAATAAGATTGCTATTGAAGAATCCACGAATTTGAACACGTACAAGCTTGCAGAGTTGATTGGTTCCATCACGACGTACGAGATGGGGGGAAATCCAGCAAGAGCGTAGCACTTAAGGTTACGAAGTAAAGAGGATGAATACACGTCTGAGAGCTTGTCTACTAAAGAGCAGCTTGCTCTTCTCACCAAGCGGTTTAGAAGGGTTCTAAATTCGAAGAAGTAAAAAAAAAGTAAGCAAAAGACCAACTCCCTCCTCTCCCTATGGTCGAGCTACCGCCGTTGCTTCGCCTTTGGCGCCTCTCGATTTAGAGAGTAATCGTCTGACAAATCCTCTAGGTTATCCAGAGTGAATGAAAAGAGCAAGCTAGGTGCTATGAGTGTCAAGGGTTCGGTCACATTGCTTCAGAATGTGCTAACACTCAGAAGAAACGGAAGAATGAAAGAGGCCACTTGAAGTGAGAGTGACTCTGGAGATGACTCTGAATCTGAAAGCGATGAGGAGGCCTTCTCGGGAAGGATTGAAGATCAAGACTCAGATGAGTCGGACTGTGAAGAACATAATCTGGAGGGGCCGAAGGCGTGAGTGTTGGATGATTTGTATGAGAAAGTCTGTAATAAGAATACAGACTTGAGAGAAAAAGTCACCTTTCTTAAAGGCGCCAAAGGCGGCGGGGTCTGAGATTAAGACTACTCAATTTGAGACAAGTGAGAAGCTTCGTTCATCCTTACTGGAAAAATGTAATTTTGTCCAAAGACAACTTGATGAACAGAAAAATCTTGTCAGGATCCTCATTACTGAGAAAGAAGAACGTGAAACTGCTTATAATGAATGTGTGAGTGGAGCTGTCACGTTTGGTGATGGAAGGAAAGCTAAAATTACATGAATTTGAGCATAGCGAAGTGGGAGACCGTAGGGAGAGGCACTGTTTCAACTCCCGGAATTCCTTGCTTAAAGAATGTCCCGCTTGTTGAAGACCTGAAGACAAATCTCCGGTCAGCTTTGTGATGAAATAGGAGATGTTTGGTTTAACAAAGAAAGATGTAGAGTCAATGATTCTAATGAAAAGGAAGTGCTGACTGGTTTAAGATCAAAGGACAATTGCTATTGCGCAAATGCAAGAGAAGCCACTGATGACAAGGTCTGTCATAAAGCTAGTAATGATGTCTTGGAGTTGTGGCACAAGCGTTTAGGTCACATGAACTTTCGTGATCTTCTTAAGCTAAGCTCTCCCATGAGAGGATTGCCTAAGTTGGGAGGCAAGCAAGAAGGCGCATGTGAAGGATGTAAATCGGGAAAGCAGACCAGAAGTCCTCAGAAACCTATCAAGTGCATTTCCACCACCTGTCACCCCTTGGAGCTGTTGCACATGGATCTGGTAGGTCCAATGCAAACAGAAAGCATTGGTGGCAAGAAGTCTGGCCTTGGTAGATTATTTCTCGTGGGTATCTTTCTTGCACGATAAGTCAGAAGAAGCTTTCAAAAGAAAATGTGCAATAGAATACAAACTGAGAAGGATGCATCCGGTGCTTGCATCATTCGACTCAGAACGGATCATGGTGAGAATGCATCTTTTGCTGAGTACTGTAATGAAAAAGGAATCAAGCATGAATTCTCTATTGCCGCTCAACAAAATGGGGAAAAAAAGGGTATTTCTCGAAATGGCCGCTAGTAAATGCAAAAATAGCGCAACACTTTTTGGCTGAGGCAATTTTAATGTTATACTGCTAATAGAGTGTACCTTAGATCAGGAACAAAAAGAACTCCCTACGGGCGGTAAGAGGCCTAACATTGAACACACGAGGGCTATATCCTCAGAGAAAACCTAGCCAAAGCCAACTCCTCGCAGTGACCCTGATTCTTAGGTTATTCTCTTTTCCAGTAAGGCATATAGAGTTTACAACAAAAGGAGCAAAGCAACTTGACCAACGGGAAAGTACTAGGGCAGCCATGGAATCTGCAAATGTGAATGTAGATGACTCTAGCATACACCAGGATAAGTCTGAGGATGATGAGGCATTGGAGCCAGCAGGAGTTAGTAGGTGATCCAACACCTGAGATAAAAGACGCAGCAGATTCATATACTGACCTTAGTGATATAGATCTATACCTAGGTACAGAACGAGACCCGTTAGTGAGGTCCATATCAGTAATAGAAAGACCTGCCACCAAAAGCATTCCGATGGAGCAGAAGTAGACCCTTCCCCCGCGCCAGAGCCCCAAAGCCAACCCCCCTTTAAGAGATAGGGCAATCGTCACTCGCCAGCTCCGTCCTCGCTTAGGAAAAAGATGTTTGACCTATCTGATCTGATCAGACGCTTGCTTTTTCCCGCGTGCTTGTTTGAATGATATTATTTCTACTACTATAGTCTAGATTTGGAGTATAGATTTGGAGCCAATCAGGTATCACCGCGTGTCAAACTGTCTCAGGCGGGAGACAGAAGAAATATTCTTTCCAATTAGAACTAGACACGCGTCCCATATCCCATGTCCTTTTGGTTCTTGGGGACTTTACTCCCTACGGAGAGCTTCTCTTTATTTCTCCTTCAAGCACTTGAGTGCCTCTTCAAAGCTACAAGTGTGAAGTCGTTTGTAAAAAAACCTGTGCGCATGTACATGTATATGTAAGGTTTATATATAATATCCTATTTATAGCCTTCGTATTTCTTTGAAAGAGTGGAGATCGGATTTCTCTTCCAATCTACCTTAGGACCCATCGCTTCGTGCCAAGTATCATAGGGGACCCAGATTCAAATACTCTTCTTTCTTTTGAGATCTTATGACAGTTTTTTTGGCTAATGGCCTCTTGCCACGTGGCAAGTAGGTCTCTCGAGCCTTTCTTAAAGGATAAGTACCCAGAGGTTCCGCAAGAACACTTCGAAAACGGGGCTGGAGGGTTACCCGAACCGCAGGCTTGTAAATCATTAGGTATTTTAATACCCACTGCAGCATTTTCAATGCCAACACTCCTCCATAACTTTATGAGATCCACTTCTAACAAAGCCCATAAAGCGTGAATAAACCCTAAAGGGAAAGCCTCGCCCCCGCAACTTTTGTCTATTTTTTAGAAAAGGGGCTGAACGGAGGATATCCAGATTATGATCCCTACGGGGCTTGTATCGAATCTATATCTCCGACTGACTTCAGTGTCTGAGGATGGCGCTAGTATTCGCTAAGGAAGTCGGATGGTGCTATCTAATCGTCTCTGGTTTATGGACCTATCATGCGGATTGGTCTTTATACTTGCAATGGTATCAAGATAAGGTGATTCGTATGCCACCATGATCCCCTTTAAGAGTTTAGTATCGGATTCTAACCTAGGAACGGGGAGCTAAGGAACGGGGAGCTAAGACGGCTTATACGCCTTTACTCGTATCGGGACACAGCCGGAGCTAAGACCTTGGACAGGGCACTGCCAGCCCCAGTCTAAGTAAAAGGGGGTTTGGCTCTTTCTTATTGGTCATAAGAAGCAAACAAAAATAGCACTCGCTATTGAAGTCAGGAAACTC